GCTGATGATAGAACTAGAATAGATATTTTTTGTTTCCTACTCACACGAGCCCATATCCTTGCTTTTCTATCAATTTCTAATTCTAATCTCCCTCCCCAATCTGATATTATGATGCCGGTATAGACTGAAATTCCGTTATGGTCCAATTCTGACCGGTAATAAATACCAGGGCTTTGTAATATTTGATTGATCACAATTCTGTATATTCCGTTTACTATAGAAGTTCCCAGGGAATTCATTATAGGAATATTTCCAATAAAAATTGTTTGCTCTTGCATATCCCTACTGTTTTTCCAAATTAATCCCGCAAATACATATAATTCCGAAGAATATGTGAGTGATTCATATACAGCATCTCTTTCTTTTATCAATGGTTCTACCAATTGATAGGTTTCCCCAAATAATTGAAATTCAATTTCTTGATCTGTATCTTCAATTTTTGGAAACTTATAAAGTTCCTCTCTTAAGCCCTGATCAATGAACCTACAAAACCCTTCAAATTGTATCTGATTCAATCCGGGTATTGTAGATATTGCCTCATTTCCACCCCCAAGCATTTTTTTAATTTCCTTTCCCATTTATAGATAAAAACCCATTATTTGCTCATTCTTCATCGAATCATAGGGATCAAGAGCCTAGCAATGATGGAATTTATATTCTGTTTACTGAATCACATGAAATTTTATCTAATATATCGAATGTGTGAAATATGAGGGAATTAAGATAATTTTTTTTACTCAAATTGGAATTTACAACAGATGGAAAGGAATTGAGAAATAATACAATACTTAGACTTATAGAATTTTGTTATAGAATATCAAAACGAAAAATTATTCAATTTCTACCATTATTATGATATTCTGTATTCGACTCCGGTTGGATACCATAAAGGTATTCGGGATTCGGCCTATTCCATGAGACAAAGACATAATAATCAAAAACAATATAGAACTTGGAGTACTTAACTTTTTCGCGGATTCGTCGTTTCCTTTTTTTTAGTCAAATTTGTAGAATTTGTTTGTAGAATAGGATTGAAGTATATAATAAGGTTGATGTTTATTAAATAATTTAATAAAAAATTATTTAATAAACATGGACATAGCTAAATAGTTATCTATATATAAACTATATATATCTATTTTATATGTCTTGATATACATATGTCTTGTCTCTCCTTTATTCGATCTCCATTCTGGCCATTCCATGTCATGCTCGATCAGAATTGCTACTCAAAAAAATGGTAAAAATAAAAAGGAAGCATAAAAATTTCTTCAAAATTACTTATGGACATCATATACAGATAAACTCCCACATTAGATAATATTGCATACCAATTTATGTTCTGGGATTTATATATACCCCGAATTACTGTTATAATTGAAATTCCGAAAGTTTTTTTTTTTCAATAATAGATTGTATCAATTTAGATTTTCTTATATCATTAAGGAAACGCAATTTGAAATTTAAATTTACGAATAATTCATTAATTAATAGTTAAAGGTTCCAATTTGTTTTGAATTTTTTCATTTAAATTTGGTATTGTTTTGGCGACATGGCCGAGCGGTAAGGCGGGGGACTGCAAATCCTTTTTCCCCAGTTCAAATCTGGGTGGCGCCTAATCACCAAAAGAATTGACATACCCTCATCTGTTTTGCTGATATAATTTGGAAAATTTTTTCCGCGAAAGCAAACGTAGGAAACTAAAAAATCTTGATAGTCCTTCCATTACTAATGGAGTGTTTACATTTACGAGCCGGGTTTGGAATTCTATTGAATAGAAAGACGAAAATCTAATTGCTTTTTTTAGTTGCGGAAAGGACAAAAGATACTTTGTATACATATTCATCAAAATCTTTGAGTACTCCGGTATTCAATCAATATTAATTCGATTGAATGAGTAATTGGCTTTTACTTATACTTCATAGATATACCCTTTTTCTTTTTTCATTAACCTCTATGCAAGAACAGAATATAAGAAGGCATCCTACGATTGTTTCATAGAGATAATAAAGAGACGTTAAGGATTAGATCAAAATAAAATGGGAAAGAGATAGGGTATGGGCTAGGTAGTGATCTACCTTTCTTCTATTTTTTTATACTTACTTAAATGAAGGGCAACAAAATAAAGAAGCTATTTTTATTATTTCTAAATCTTATTTCTACATATTAATTTAATACCATTTCTTTGATACTTCCAAGGTAAGGGGGTCCCCGCATATTTTGCTTGTGCTTAATCTTTTCTGATTATACTAGAATTCGTATAAGACCCCTTCCTTATAGGTTAGAGTTGAATTTATTGGATTGTTTCATCAACGATCTTAGGTCATAATTTTTGACTCTGCGCCAGTGATTCCACTATTATTTATTAGTGAACAATAATTAAAGAATTCCATCATAGAGATAGGGGATATAATTCACATGGATATAGTAAATCTCGCTTGGGCTGCTTTAATGGTAGTCTTTACATTTTCCCTTTCACTCGTAGTATGGGGAAGAAGTGGACTCTAGAAGTATTACTAATTGTAATTGAGTTTAGGAATTAAACTTTCTCTATTTTTTTATAAATCATTCATTTCTGAAAAGCTTTTTTTAGTTGAAATTTAACTATTTTAAAACTATTTCAATTTAAAATTTAATTTTTAAATTGAAATAGAAAAAAATATCTGTATTTCAAAATTTTATTAAGTTTTAGTGTGGTAATATAGTTTATGAATAATATATATGAAGAATACTCTTTCAATCAAAAAAAGATTTCTTTCAATTATTTCCATGTTTGTATTTCTAAAGTAAAAAGAATACAAAGTAAAAGAAATACAAATGGTAGTAAATTTATTACAATTGAATTCTTGATCAATTTTCTATTTCGATGAACCCACTCTTACTAAAATTATATATGTGCCGTAAGGAAGAATTGAACTTTTTTATTATTCAAAGAGAAAAAAGTTCTGTTATTACATTACGTAAATACAGATTTTCTATCGGAAACAACAGAGACATAGTAGTTCTCTAACGAGATACTACTACACAGACTAAAATAGTGTCTTGGGCGAGTCACATATTGAGCACTTCCCGTTTGTTTTAATATTTTAAAAATTTGATTTATGTTGTATTTTTTTTATTGCACTCAATGTTCAAACGTTCAAAGAGGTTTACTAATCCCACCCCTTTTTAGAAATCAAAAGGAGTTTCCATAGATCATCTGTCAACTGATCGATCAATGACTTATTCGTCAGAATGCTAGTAAAAAGATTCTTTAATACAGAAATTAGAATCATACGAGTCGTTTTTCTATTATTTCAAATTGATTGAAATCAACACAAATTAAATATAAGATAGATGAATAAATAAAGCAAAGAACTATAATTGAGGGGAACTATATCCATATTATACATTCTACATAATATGTAATGGATATCCATATATATCAATATATATAAAAATATGACGATACTGTTATAGATTGATCTCTATTAAATTAAACCGGATTACATAACACCTTATATATACTACAAATATATCCTACAATAACAATAGTAGATAGTATGGAAGAAAGATTCAGATATTTCTTTCTACCATACTATCGTATTTCATAGAATACAGCGAATTCTAGTCTGGCCAGTTAATTTAAGACGCGAAATTTGAATCCCTTTCTTCTCTAATCAAATTTTGATAAGAACTAAAAAATAAAAAAATAAAGTTTAATTCAAATTAATCGCCTTGGCTGACTGTTTTTACGTATATTATAAGTAAAAAAGCGGTAGGAACTAGAATAAACAGTGCAGTAGCAATAAATGCGAGAATATTTACTTCCATAATATCATTGTTTCGTTTTTCTTTAATTTGCAATAACTCGGGAGTTAATCCCATAGAGATAATAAATCTTTCGCTTGTAAATTCAACGGGATAAATTAGATATCAATGATATCAAATTGTATCAATATCATGAATAACAATACTTGCACTATCAAATCAACTCATGGTCAAGAATTGAATAGTATAACATAGGAAAATCTTTTATCCATAACCACCTCCAAATTTTATTCCTGATCCAACCAATAATTCCTTTCTTTTTATTTTTATTCTTTCTTTTATATAACCTACTGTCCTCTTTGTCCAACCATCTGATGAAGTATCATTGAATCGCCCTTACATTTAACTTTGATTCTAAACAATCCTCAATAAACAATAGAATCTAAAAAAAAAAAATAAATAAGAGGAATTCCCGTTGGGAATGAAATTATAGTTACTTTTACAAAAAAATCTTTCACAAACGGGACTGACGGGGCTCGAACCCGCAGCTTCCGCCTTGACAGGGCGGTGCTCTGACCAATTGAACTACAATCCCAAGTCAATACCATTATAAAATAATGTATTATGTATACATATTTTTATGATTTTATTCTAACTTTTTCAATTTTGAATTTAGATTCAAATTAGCGTTTTGTAACAGAGCCGTGAGTGATATATAGGATACCCATATGGGTATGCGCTTGACCTTTAGTGAGACCGACCTGGATTACTAATAATCCTTTCGTTATTGCCAAATAAATAAATGGGATAATTATTTTTTCAATGAAACCTTAGATTGTATTTTATACTTATAGATCCTTATACGAATAAAGACCATTATCATATCAAGATCCTAATTTGTTGGAAAAGGGGAATAAATTAAATAAAAATAAAGAGTGCTATAGATATAGCAGAGAAGCAAATTTATCTTAGACACTGGGGGATCGGGCATTTCTGAAGAGCACAAAAAGGGATGGGTTATATGATACCATTTCGTGGTAGAGCCGCTAATTTTTGGGCCGAGCTGGATTTGAACCAGCGTAGACATATTGCCAACGAATTTACAGTCCGTCCCCATTAACCGCTCGGGCATCGACCCAGGAAAAATAAATTCCAGGCTTATTGATAATCCACGATCAACTTCCTTTCGTAGTACCCTACCCCCAGGGGAAGTCGAATCCCCGCTGCCTCCTTGAAAGAGAGATGTCCTG